AGCATGTGATACCATTTTTGTTCTCATTCATTCAATATATTATTTGAGTGAACCTGTTGCGGAATCTACTGAGTTAAAATTAAAGTAAAATTTTTATAAGATTACTGTTCACCCTAAAATGGAAAATGGATTCGATACAATTAAAAAATACACGAAATGATCAGGAAGGATTTTCAAATTTTATTGTATAATGATTCGAAAAGAGTTTTATTTTTAAATGAAATTACATACTCCGTTTGTTATATAAGTTTTATTCAAAATTTTCTCAAGAATGAATCCCTTGATTGCAAGCGCAGGATGGGTAGATGTCACAGATGATGAATTCATTTCTTTTTATACGCTTTTAACTTTATCCTTCTTAGTGCCCCTTCTTAGTGCTGTCTATAATGATAGATGAATCAAAAACTTTCAATTGGTATTTTTGTTTATATCCTATTTTGAACTTAGGTAAGTGCTTTTTTATAAACATATGTATAAAAAGACCATATTTCATTTAGCTCTTTCATGCCTACCATAACTAGTTATTTCGGTTTTCTACTGGCAGCTTTAACTATAACCTCCGCTCTCTTTATTGGTCTGAGCAAAATACGACTTATTTGACATTTTAATTTGAAATATTCAATTCATAAAAAAATCTTTCTAAGGGATTCTGTATATTCTATAGTTACTTAACGTGTTAATCGCCAATTCTTAGTCATTGAGATTCATGATAATTCGGATTAATATTTAGGTATAGATATTACCTCTTTTTTTTTTCTTTCAAACAAATTGAAATGATTGAAGTTTTTCTATTTGGAATCGTCTTAGGTCTAATTCCTATTACTTTGGCTGGATTATTTGTAACTGCATATTTACAATACAGGCGCGGCGATCAGTTGGATCTTTGATTAATTAACATCTCTTTTTTTTTTATTGACCTCCCTCTTTCTTTAATATCCGGGAGGTCAAATTCAGATTGCTGTTCACGTTAGTGAAGCTATTTCAGTCTAATTAGATCTAAAAAGATTGTAATCACGCTCTGTAGGATTTGAACCTACGACATCGGGTTTTGGAGACCCACGTTCTACCGAACTGAACTAAGAGCGCTTTCTTATCAGAAGAAAAGATAAGACTGTAAAGAAAAGGATTGGATTCTTTTTGGAACCCCACTACATCTTGTATGCATATACTATATAGTATTATAAGAATGAAAGATTCTATCTGATATCTCCAATGTGAATCGATCTCAAAAAATCCCTCATTACTGCTCTTTTGAGTAGTAATAGGTAGGGATGACAGGATTTGAACCCGTGACATTTTGTACCCAAAACAAACGCGCTACCAAGCTGCGCTACATCCCTTCAATTGGTCTACAGTGTCATTGTAGAGAATTCCTGTCTTGTTTTCCACATCGTTATTTCCTCTATTGATAGATACAAATTTTCTGGCCCTTTCTTCTTTTTGGTCTCATTTAACATATAATAATAGTAAAATGCTTCTATCCATATGCTATATGAAATATGCAACGTAACCCATTGGAAAAATAAATGAGTTTTTAGGGGGAATGTTGGAGAAGAAAAAGAAGTTTTTCTGTATTTAACAATACATTGTACATTTCAATTTGAATTAGGGATTCTGTGTACAACTAGAGGCGGCCCTTAACTACATATGCATCTGATCATATATGTATTATCATTATGTATATGTATTACAATAAAATGAAGGAGGTTTTTCAATGCGAGACCTAAAAACATATCTTTCCGTGGCACCGGTACTAAGTACTCTATGGTTCGGTTCTTTAGCAGGTCTATTGATAGAGATTAATCGTTTTTTCCCGGATGCGTTGACGTTCCCCTTTTTTTCATTCTAGTTATTGACACGAGAAGAAAAAAAAAGGATTAAAGATACAATTAGATATTTGTTACTAATATTTCTATTTCTCTCCCTTTTTCTCTTTTTTCCCTTTTTTAGAATAAGGGAGGAAAGAGAAACAATAAAAGTGGATTCAACGGCTGTGAGACTTAGGTTCAAGTTCGAATTAAATCAACATTAAATTAATATAATAATAGAGGAATGGAAGTAGAATACAAAATTTGGTTCTAGACCAAGAGTATTCTACTTGATACTTAAATGAAATACCGTAATTGTAATTTGAAATATAGTTTAGAAATTTTTCTATCTTAATTTACTATATTGATTTCAGCGAAATCTTTCATAATTGGATTTCAAGTTCAAGTTAGTAACTTCTATTTTTTTCTTCCCTTCTTTTTCTTTGTTTCGAATCGAAAGAGGAAGAGTTGAGTAAACTAAAAATACAAAGGAGGTTCATGGCCAAGGGGAAAGAGGTTCGACTAACAGTTGTTTTGGAATGTACTACCTGTGTTCGAAATGGCGGTAATGTTAATAAGGCATCAACAGGTATTTCCAGATATATTACTCAAAAGAACCGCCACAATACGCCTAATCGATTGGAGTTGAGAAAATTCTGTCCATATTGTTACAAACATACGATTCACGGCGAGATAAAGAAATAGATCGAACCAAGCACCTGTGCCCTTACCTTCCTCGTAAGGTTAAAATGATATTATATATATAACATATATATATAACATATTTAAATAACATATTTAAAGATAATTTAGAAATCAAATCCTATTTATTTATTCTAATTCATTTTAGAAATCCGACCGAAATAGGATTTTCGGGATAAGGAATAAACTAAACAAACCATGGATAAATCCAAGCGAACTTTTCTTAAATCCAAGCGATCTTTTCGTCGGCGTTTGCCCCCGATCCAATCGGGGGATCGAATTGATTATAGAAACATGAGTTTAATTAGTCGATTTATTAGTGAACAAGGAAAAATATTATCTAGACGAGTAAATAGATTGACCTTGAAACAACAACGATTAATTACTATTGCTATAAAACAAGCTCGTATTTTATCTTTGTTACCTTTTCTTAATAATGAGAAACAATTTGAAAGAACCGAGTCGACCACTAGAACTACTAGTCTTAGAGCCAGAAATAAATAGACTTATTCTTTCGTTACTTGAATCAAAATTCCTATCCGAACTCAAACACAGATTGATGTTTTGTTCGAAAAATCCAAGAATCCGCATTTAATTCTCGTGTCGTAAGAAAAAAAATAATAATCGGGGAAGAAGAAATTTTTTTATTGAACGTATTGATTCATATTAATTTTCACTACTTTATCATATTTTGTCATATTCTATTCATTTTTATTCTACTTTCCCGGAGTTCATTCTCCGGGGAACTCCGTTTAAATTATTCCAGTGGATTCCTTCCAATTTACTTCTTTTATGATCTCATTGGAAATCATATAAAGACAGTTCCTATTTGATATAGCTATTTGTGCAAGTATTTTACGATTAAGAAGCAAATGTCGTTTGTACAAATCGTGTATTAATCTACTATAACTATAGGATACCCCCCTCTCACGAATTACTGCATTTATTCGGGTGATCCACAAACGACGAAAATCCCTCTTTTGCCTATCCCTATCCCGCTGAGCCGAAACCAAAGCTCGTATTTTCTGTTGAGTAATAGTTCGAGTAAGTCTTGAATGAGCCCCCCGAAAGCTTGATGCAAATAAACGAATTTTGGTTCTACGTCTATGAGCTATATATCCCCGTCTAATTCTGGTCATTGAATAAATGAAAATTTGACGAATAACTAATTGATTTCCTTTCTTTCAGTTATTCTTTTTCCCCTTACTAGTATATTAATAACAAAACGTACTTTTCCAGTGTATAAATTAAAAATTCCAACGGCTTTGGCTACTATAACCTTCCCGACCACGATTTTTGCTTTTTTCTAGGCATTTCACCCCGAAATACGAAATTCTACTCGACTATAAAATACAGTAATAAATACAGTAATATAAATGATAAAGAAATAGTGGATTCCTTCGTTTCTATGGTTACTTCTTAAACGGTGAGGTCTTCTCTATACACCGGAGCCTTTATTTCATTTACTCAATCTTATTGGTAACTTGTACAGTTCACATTTTTTAGCTCTACCCATGAATTATCTAGTAATAGGTCTTTCACAATGAGATCTACCTATACAGTAACGGTATTTAATTATGAAGGTTGGCTAGGTAGCTGGCCCTGTTAGTCCGTTCTTGCAAGAGGAGGTCTGGTTTTAACTAAGATTTCCTCCGCTTAATGGATAGCCATTTGCTACCAATGGAGAATTGTTTCTCATCTTAAATTGAGGTGATTGGGTTTGCACCAATAGAAACCATAAATCTTTTACACAATAAAGGGGATATGATCCATTTTCTTTCGCTTTAGATAGTAATAGTAAATGTAGTTCCTTTTTCCGTTCTATCCCATTCACCGGTACTGATCATTGATACTCCAAAAGTCTAGTACATGATCTAAACGAGTCGCACATACACCCTAGTACATGTTCCTCGACGCTGAGGGCATCCCCCAAGAGCGGGGGATTTTGTGACATTTCTAATTGGCTGTCTTGTATTTCTAATAAGTTGTTTAATAGTTGGCATATTGAATCAGATACATAATGGGCTGGTTTAGATCCATCCTAACCGGATAATTATGAATTACTTTTATTTAATATCCTATTAAACTTATTTAATAGAATTTAAATATTAGACTCGGTAAGGGGTAAGAAAATAAAATTTCAAATCATGAATTTATGTGAAAGCCAGGCTATTGTCATTCAACCGCTACAAGATCAACAATTCCATAAGCTTGTGCCTCCGTTGCTGACATAAAAATATCTCTTTCCATGTCTTCGGATACAACCCATAAGGGTTTGCCCGTTCGTTGTACATAAACCCTTGTCAAGGTTTCACGTAGTTTCAGCAGTTCTTCCGCTTCCAGGATAAATTCTCCCGTTTGTGCTTCATAAAAAGAACTAGCAGGTTGATGGATCATTACCCTGATGGTATAACATAATAAAAGTTTCCTCTATTTCGTATGATGAGGAGAAGATAAAAGAAAGGAAGAATAACAAGAAAAAAAGATAGA